CGAAAGAGTCCCCCCGGACAAAATCAAAAAAAGTTTTTTTTTTTTTCTATAATATAGATAGAATCTATATTAATATAGAAAGATATAGAATAATATGTATAAATAATATAGAAATTAGATCAAAAATTGAGTTTCTATATAAAAGAAATATATAGAAAGTCTAATATGAAATAGTCTTTTTCAAGTGGTGGAGAGATGGCTGAGTGGACTAAAGCGTCGGATTGCTAATCCGTTGTACGGGTTTTTCGTACCGAGGGTTCGAATCCCTCTCTTTCCGTTTTCTTAGTTCGAATTTTTTTCTTTCTTTTTTCAATTTTTTTAAGATGTGGAGCAGAAAAACCTTATTTTTTTCTTTTTTATTCTTCACGTCCAGGATTACGCCCTGGATCATTAGATAGGAATCCGAAGATGAAGAGAGAAACAAAGAATATCACTACTGTATAAACAAATAGTTTGAGAGTAAGCATTACACAATCTCCATATTTTTTAGGAAAAAAAAGAATCTATTCTCTTTTTTTTTTTATTGTATACTCCATTATTTTGTATATTTTGTTTGTATTTTGACACCAAGAAAGAAATAAAATGTTTAAAAAAAAGAATTTTGAATAGGAAAAAGGATAAAATTATTCATTAACAAAAATTTTCTTTCATACCAAGAATTAAACGCGGGTTCATACTGTAAGACTTATCTGATCTTATTAATTGTTATAATTTTTTTTTGAATAAGGCATGCATTTGTCTAGGACATTATTAAAGACCTTATCGAAAACTTACAGCAGCTTGCCAAACAAAAGCTAAGAGCAAAAATAGCAAAGGTATTACTGGCATAATATCTACGATTGGATTCAAAAAAGCGTAGGCCTCAGGTAATTTGGCGACAAAAAAACTACTGGAATAAAGGGCATAATTAAGATAAATACAGATCAAACTAAATATATTAAGCATAACAAACATTTTGTTTTTGAGGATAATTGTATTTATTTTGATTGAGTTATTGATAGAGGGGAAAATGAATAAGAACAAATGAACTCACCCAATCAAAAAAATCCTTCAATTCTCAAATCAAAAGAGAATAGAAAAAATCATACTTTCTTCCAATATCTTAATTGAATTATATGTAATGATCAATAAATTCAGTTTAATTCGACATCTACACACATAAAATTATATCAACGGTTTTATCGGTGGTGTTGACGAACAACCAATACAAATATTAGTGTTTATTAGTGTCGAATAGCAATATAAATGGGGCGTGGCCAAGTGGTAAGGCATCGGGTTTTGGTCCCGCTATTCGGAGGTTCGAATCCTTCCGTCCCAGAATATGCCCGACCCATTAGAACAATCTAATAATGTTATTATTAGATCAGAAATTTTTGATTATAGAATCCATTTAGTTATATATATCTATTTAGATATTCTATGAAATAACATAATCCATAGTCTATTAGATAGATATAGATTTCTTTTCTCTCAATATATTTCAATATATTGAATATTGATATATTTTATTTCTATTTTTTAGTTTTTTAATGATTTATTTGGTTTTTTTTTTCATATTAAATTTTAATATGAAAATAGATAAATTTAATCTTGATATTTACTAAAATAGATATAGATCTGAGGTGAAATTGAATTTTGCCTCAGATTTTGTCAGAAAACATCCATTCCTATTTTATAGAGAAGGAAGGGTGTATACATTATTATTCATCGACCAACCAATGACTATTCACGATTCCATAATTGAATCAATTACATCTAGGTTCCAAAAGAAAGCAATGTTATGGTAAAACTTCGTTTAAAACGATGTGGCAGAAAGCAACGTGCGACTTGAAGGACACGATCCGCTGTGGATTTTTACATCCACCATTTTCTATTACTATTAAAGCGGAAACGGAATTAGATAGGAATGAAAATGCTCTTGGCTCGACATCGTTTTTTTTTGTTTCACTAGAACTCTCATTTTAGTTTTTTTGAGGTCGTGTAAATGGTACATGATGGAGCTCGAGTAGAAAGTATTGAGTCATTTCTTGGAGGCAAGAATCTAGGGTTAGTATCAATCAATAAATTGGGCCAACTTCGTAAGTATCTTTTCCAGATAGAAATTGAAAGGGTCCAATTCAAGGAAGTTTCAAACAACTTTTTGGGAATTGGTAAAACTCTTTCGATTCAAAGTGTATTTCACAAGAATCAACGATTCGCATGATTCTTTAATAGAACGAAATCACAAAAAGGTTATGTTGCTACCATTTTGAAACGATTCAAAATCACCGAAGTAATGTCTAAACCCAATGATTCAAGGCAAAGATAAAGGATCCTGGAACAAGAAAATACCCTTTTCAATTCCATTTTTTCAACAACTAGATTAGAATGCGGAATTAAAATAGATTCTAAAGAATACAAACAAAAAGGGGTTAGAGACCACGCAATAAATGAAACGCTTAAGGGGTTTTCCTTGAGTTATTTGAGAGTTATCCAACTTGAGTTATGGGGTGCAAATGCAAATAGTTTTTTCGGTTGTGAACAAAGAATAAGAAAAAAAAGTATTTAAATCATATTGATAATTTTATCGATATGTTTTACATTTTAATTCTATTTAATTCTATACCTAGAGCTAGGCATTACTTCGAATTTTCTTGAGCCGTACGAGGAAAAAACTTCTTATACGTTTCTAGGGGGGGTATTGTTTATCTACATCTATCCCAATGAGCCATTTTTCGAATCGTTGCAATTGATGTTCGATCCAGAAGAGAAGGAAGAGATCTTCGAAAAGTGGGTTTTTATGATCCGAGAAAGAATCAAACCCATTTTAATGTTCCTGCTATTCTATATTTTCTTGAAAAAGGGGCTCGGCCTACAGGAACTGTTCATGATATTTCAAAGAAAGCGGGGGGGGTTTACCGAATTTCGTCTTAATCACGAAATTCAATTAATGAAATCAAAATAAAATAGCAATATCGAAAAAGAAGGTGTAAATGATTTGTATATAACTTTGTATAACCCTTTCTCTGCTCTCTGTTATTTTTTTCTCTCTTGTTCTATTCATCTTATACTACTAAATTGAGTATTACTTCTATAGATAGAATGTCATTTTTGATAACAATAAAAAATATATTTTTTTATTTCTTTTTATTTTTCTATTTCTCCATTCTAGTCTTTTCTCAACATTTCCATTCATATTGACAACAGTGTATCAAATAAATATAATCCATCCGTAGATAATAGATTTTATTTCATTTTAATAATGAGTTCATTGGGTTCGCTGTGACACAAGAAGTCTTTTGTAATAATGGATAACATAATCGATAACGGGTATTCTATAAATATGAAATATTTTGAATCTATGTTTTTTTATCTAACATCTAATAACATCTAAGAATTTTTTTTGTATTTAAATTGTATCTGTTCATTTTGATTATGTTCATAATTAATTCAAAATTTGTATATTTTTTGTTTTACCATTTGAAATTTTATGTTTTGATTGTGCCGTACATCTTTTTCTCTTTATTTAGTTTATTTGTATTCCGATTGTATCTACAGATTCTAATTCTTTTTTCGGGTTGCTAACTCAACGGTAGAGTACTCGGCTTTTAAGTGCGGCTAGCATCTTTTACACATCTGTATGAAGTAAAAGATTCGTCATACCATCGGTAGAGTTTGTAAGACCACGACTGATCCTGAAAGGAATGAATGGAAAAAACAGCATGTCGTATCAATGGAGAATTCTGAGAATATTTCATTCTTACCAGGTAACTCCAAAACCTTGTTTGAATTCTTCGAGTAGAACAAAGAAATTGAAGTTTGGGTCGATTGAATAAATGGATAGAGCCCTACCAGGGTCCAATTACTATGGCCTAGGGAAACAAAGAACAACGAGCTTCTGTTCTTAATTTTTGAATGATTACCCGATCTAATTATACGTTAAAAATATATTAGTGCTTCGCGCGGGAAAGGTTTTTCCGATGAATGGAGTATCACTTTTTTATGAGTCCTAAATATTAGTTATTCTCCATTATGAGGTGGAACTAGATGTGTAGAAGAAGGCAGTATATTGATAAAGATATTTTTTTTTTCAAAATCAAAAGAGCGATTCGATTGAAGAAATAAAGGATTTCTAAACATCTTGTTATCTTAGAATGAAGATAACTCAATTCGATGAAAAAAGAGATGATAGAGAGTCTGTTAGCCAGTCTTATTCCGAGGTATCTATACCTTGTTTTGACTGTATCGCACTATGTATTATTTGATAACCCAATAAATCCCCTATTCTCGGTTTCAATCTAATTTCAAATGGAAGAATTTCAAGGATATTTAGAACTAGATAAATCAAGGCAACATGATCTCCTATACCCACTTTTCTTTCGAGAGTATATTTATGCATTTGCTCATGATCATGTTCTAAATAGATCGAGTTTGTTGGAAAATGTGAGTTATGACAATAAATCCGGTTTTTTAATTGTAAAACATTTAATTAATCGAATGTATCACCAGAATAATTTGATTATTTCCGCTAATGATTCGAATCTTAAAAATTTTTGGGGGTATAACAAGAATTTGTATTCTCAAATAATATCAGAGGGATTTGTAGTCATTATGGAAATTCCATTTTCCCTAAGATTAGTCTCTTCCTTAAAGGGGACAGAAATCGTAAAAATTTATAATTTACGATCAATCCATTCAACATTTCCTTTTTTAGAGGACAAATTCCCACATTTAAATTATGTATCAAATGTATCAATACCCTACCCTATTCATCCGGAAATCTTGGTTCAAATCCTTCGCTACTGGGTGAAAGATGCCTCTTCTTTGCATTTACTACGACTCTATCTTCACAAGTATTTTAATTGGAATAGTATTATTACCCCAAAGAATTCTGTTTTTATTTTTTCAAAAATTAATCCAAGATTTTTATTGTTCCTATATAATTCTCATGTTTGTGAATACGAATCTATCTTACTTTTTCTTCGTAACAAACCTTCTCATTTACGATTAACGTCTTCTGG